CCCCCCCGATTCAATTGACCGGATTTTGCCTATTTTTTACACTGTGTCCTGAATTTCTATATTGTTGCTGTAGCTTAAAACAAAGCATAGCATTGAAAATGCTAAAATGGTCCNNCCACCCACCAACATAAGGTCTTGGTCTTGAACCTCATATTGTCTAAAATATTTGTTTATACATGCAAGCCTCAACACAACAGTGAGACAGCCATATCAACAATATGAGCCGATATCAGTTATAAACAATGACACCCAGCATAAGCCACACCCCCACGGGTATACAGCAGTAGTTAATATTAGGCCATAAGTGAAAACTTGACCTAGCAAAATACATATAGAGCCGGTTAATCTCGTGCCAGCGACCGCGGTTACACGAAAGGCTCAAGACAATATAAACGGCGTAAAGCACGACTAAAACAAAGTACAAACCTTTAGAGGAAACTAACCTGGGCTGTAAAAAGCCATAAGCTACAATAATCACTCTAAATCACTGACCTTTTTGACTCGCAAAAGCTGGGGTATAAACTAAGATTAGATACCTTACTATACCCAGCCACAACACACAATTAAAATACTAATTGTTCGCCAAATAACTACGAGTAGTAACTTAAAACTTAAAAGACTTGACGGTGCTTCACCACAACCTAGAGGAGCCTGTCTAATAACCGATAACCCACGATTAACCCGACCCCTTCTCGCCAACAGTCTATATACCACCGTCGTAAGCTTACCCTATAAACGGTACAAAGTGAGCTACATAGTTTTACACTAAAACGACAGGTCGAGGTGTAACCCATGAAGGGGGCAAAGATGGGCTACATTCTCTTATCAGAGAACACGAATTTCACTATGAATATAGTGACTGAAGGAGGATTTAGCAGTAAGATAGGAATAAAACACCTAACTGAACATAAAGCAATGAAGTGCGTACACACCGCCCGTCATCCCTGCCTACACCATATTAATCTATATAAACCTAATTAAAATCTCTAACCAGGGCAAGTCGTAACATGGTAAGTGTACTGGAAAGTGCACTTAGAAACAAAAAGTAGCTTACACAAAGCATTCGACCTACACTCGAACGACATTTCAACAATCTTTTTGAGCTGACTAACGACCAACCACAAACATCCATATACTATCAAACAAACCATTTGCCAAACCCAGTAGTTGCGATCGAACAGTATAATAGTCAAAACTTAGTACCGTAAGGGAAACCCTTAAGCAATAAACAGCAAAGATTAACTCTTGTACCTTTTGCATCATGATTTAGCAAGACAACCAGGGCAAGAAGACTCATAGCCCACCTCCCGAAACCGGATGAGCTATTTTCAAGCAGTCTAACGGACACACCCTTCTCTGTAGCAAAAGAGTGGGAAGACTTAAAAATAGAGGTGAAACGCTTATCGAATCCGGAGATAGCTGGCTACCCCAAATAGAACCTAAGTTCTACTTTAGGCCTTCACATACCCTATAATTTAACCTAAAGATAATCAATAGAGGAACAGCCCTATTGAAACAGGATACAACCTGAATTTGAAAGACAGAACCCCACTTCCTCTCGTAGGCCTTTAAGCAGCCACCCATATAGATATCGTCAAAGAACTACTCAAAACAATCCTAATACCCAAACCCAACTTCAAACCCACCAAGGGTGGATCTACGTTAGTAGATATCATTATGCTAAAACTAATAATAAGAATTTATCTCTACACGCACCCCTCTACTAGACACAGAAAACCTACTAGTCATTAACAGACCACAAAAGGTAGACAATCAATCAATACCCATCTTTAAATTGACTGTGACCCCAACACAGGAGCGTTAAAAAGAAAGATTAATCGTTATAAAAGGAACTCGGCAACCATGGGCTCCAACTGTTTAACAAAAACATAACCTTTAGCCAAACAAATATTAAAGGCAACGCCTGCCCAGTGAATAGTTAAACGGCCGCGGTATCCTAACCGTGCAAAGGTAGCATAATCATTTGTCCATTAATTGTGGACTCGTATGAAAGGCAAAATGAGAGCCCGACTGTCTCTTATAACTAATCAATTAAACTGATCCCCCAGTACAAAAGCTGAGATACCACCATAAGACCAGAAGACCCTGTGAAGCTTTAACTAACCTATTAAACCCAATAATAATTAATTTCGGTTGGGGCGACCTTGGAACAAAAAAGAACTTCCAATATATGACTTCATCATACAAAAGGCAAACAAGCCACATTAGACCCAGTATATCTGATTAATGAACCAAGTTACTCCAGGGATAACAGCGCTATCTTCTTCAAGAGCCCATATCAAAAAGAAGGTTTACGACCTCGATGTTGGATCAGGACATCCTAGTAATGCAACCGTTACTGAGGGTTCGTTTGTTCAACGATTAACAGCCCTACGTGATCTGAGTTCAGACCGGAGTAATCCAGGTCAGTTTCTATCTATGAATAGCCACACCCAGTACGAAAGGACCGGTACAGCAAAGCCTATACCTTACGCACGCTTTGATTATAAAACGTACTAAAACATTAAAACAACTAACATATTTAAACCTAGACCAGGTTAATTAAGGACTCTACACCTTAATAATCCCAACCCTACTCAACATCATTAACCCCCTTCTCTACATCTTACCCATTCTCATCGCAGTAGCCTTCCTCACCCTCCTTGAACGTAAACTCTTAGGCTACATACAACTACGAAAAGGACCCAACTTAGTAGGACCCCTAGGCATCCTTCAACCCATTGCAGACGGCCTAAAACTGATCATTAAAGAATCATCTAAACCATCCATATCATCACCAATTCTATTTACTTTATCCCCTATCATAGCCCTATCCCTATCTCTAATCTCATGAGCACCACTCCCTATACCAGCTGCACTGACCAATATAAACCTAGGCCTTATATTCATCATGGCCATATCCGGTATGTTTACATACACCATTCTATGATCCGGATGATCATCAAACTCCAAATACCCACTAATAGGGGCAATCCGAGCTGTAGCTCAAATTATCTCCTATGAAGTCACCCTAGGACTAATCATTATTTCAATAGCCACCATCTCCGGTGGCTATTCATTATCATCCTTCACAGAAACTCAAGAACATCAATGACTTATATTTGCATCATGACCTCTCACTATAATATGATTTACATCAACCCTAGCTGAGACCAATCGATCACCATTTGACCTAACTGAGGGGGAGTCAGAACTAGTCTCAGGGTTCAATTTAGAGTTCTCAGCAGGTCCATTCGCCCTTCTATTCCTAGCAGAATACTCAAATATCCTTCTAATAAACACCCTTTCAGTTATAATTTTTATAAACCCGGGAACCTCTAACCAAGAATTATTTACAATCAACCTAATAATAAAGACAATAATCCTTACACTCCTGTTCCTATGAATCCGCGCCTCTTACCCACGATTCCGATATGACCAGCTCATACACCTTCTATGAAAACAATACCTTCCCCTTACCCTATCCCTATGCCTCCTAAACCTATTCACCACCTCAACATTCTACGGAACACCTCCCCAATGGAAGCGTGCCTGAAAAAGGACTACCTTGATAGAGTAGACATGGGTTCCACAAACCCCACTTCCCCCTCAAAAAGGGATATTCCATCTCTAGCCCCCAAAGCTAGCATTCTCACTTTAAACTACTTTTTGACAAACCATAAAAATTCTAAATAAATACTCCTATACCTCCCTATGACGACACCCCCCCTACCCCCCCATAAAATTTTTAAATAAATACTCCTATACCCCCTATGACGACACCCCCCCTACCCCCCCATAAAATTTAATCCGTAAATCGACTATATATGTACTTCTTCATATATAGTCCTTTATATTGCTATGTATAATAATACATTAATCGTTTTGCCCCATGGATAATAAGCCGGAATTATACTTTAATTATTTGTATAATAAACTGGTTCATTAACATATCATTCTCCATCTCATTTTCTGGTCGTTCCATTTAACAGAGGTTGTTCCTTATTAATAACCATGACTATCCAGATCAAACCGGTGTCCCATGATTTAACCCTTCCCGTGAACCCGTCTATCCTTCCATTGAACGCATTTCAGTCCTGCTTTTCACGTCCATATCATGTAACTCCTCCCATTAATGTCCTTTCCAAGGCCGCTGGTTACACCTTCAAGATCATCTCAATGGTCCGGAACCACCCCGCCTTACTTGCTCTTTCCAAGGCCTCTGGCTTCACCCCTTATCCTGGTACATTCTGCCGCATGTCTAGATCACGTATGCCTGTTCCACCCTTGGTTGCCCTTTTTATCTCTACCTTTCACCTGACACCCATCTATGCTCGTTACCGGTCACCCCTTAATCGGGGATGTAATACCATTAGTCCAGGTGGAGCCCTACCCTTGGTCGTGCACTTTTCCCTAGAGGGATACATTTCCTTAATGCTTGTTAGACATCTTTTTTTAGAGACCAAAAATTTTCATTATTTTTATTATAAAATTCCCGTTCAAAATTTAAATTTTTACCAATTTTTCAAAAATTCACCAAAATCAATGCCACTTTTCCATAATAAATTTTTAAACCCGAATTCCTATAACAAATTTAATTTTTTAGAACCACTTAATATTTTTTTACTTCCATAACAACATTATAGAAAAGGCGTACCAGATTTTACTATCCGGAATACGACTTCTAATTTCCTCAACTCAAAATCATGAGTGCAACCCCCCCGATTCAATTGACCGGATTTTGCCTATTTTTTACACTGTGTCCTGAATTTCTATATTAAAAAATTAAGGTAGCAAAGCACGGCCATGCAAAAGGCTTAAAACCTCAACACAGATGTTCAAATCATCTCCTTAATACTAGAAAACCAAGACTCGAACTTGGACCTAGAAGCCCAAAACTTCTAATACTCCTCTATAATATTTTCTAAGTAAAGTCAGCTAAATAAGCTATCGGGCCCATACCCCGAAAATGTCTCCTAGACCTCTACTAATTAATCCCATATCCTGAATTACAATCACCATTAGCATTTTCATGAGCACCACCTTAATTACCATAACAACACACTGACTCATAGCATGAACATGTCTGGAAATCAATACTTTATCTATAATCCCAATTATCTCTAAAACTAATCACCCCCGGGCGACAGAAGCAACAACAAAATACTTCCTCACACAAACCCTAGCCTCCATCACCATCCTATCTATAACAACACTAAATGCACTTAATACCTCCAACTGAGAGATTAACCTAACAACAGAATCAACAACAATAAAAATTATCACCCTAGCACTAATAATAAAAATAGCTGCAGCACCATTCCACTTTTGATTACCAGAAGTAGCGCAAGGCGCCACAACACTAACTGCCCTAACCATCCTTACCTGACAAAAAATTGCCCCCCTCGCCATCCTATTAGCCACCCATAACAACACAAACCTTACAATCCTAAGCTCATCAGCTATCCTATCTGTCTTAGTCGGTGGCCTTGGAGGCCTCAATCAAACTCAACTACGAAAACTAATAGCTTTTTCATCAATCGCTCACACTGGCTGAATCTTAGCTACTATTACTCTAGCCCCAAATATTTCAACCCTTACCTTCATAATCTATACAATAACCACAATACCCATCTTTCTTATTCTCAACCTTTCATCGTCAGCAACAATTAAAGACATAGGAACTTTATGAACCACTTCTCCCTACTTTATAATAACCATACTTCTAACCATCTTATCCCTCACAGGGCTGCCCCCACTTACAGGGTTTATACCAAAATGACTTATCCTAAATAAAATAGTTACCTTCAACATAACCCTAGAAGCCACCCTAATAGCCATATCCTCCCTTCCAAGCCTGTACCTTTATATACGCCTAACATATACCCTAGCCATAACTATCCCACCCCACCCCTCACTTATACCGATAAAATGACGAACAACCCATAAAAACAACACTATCTTACCCCTCACTCTATCAACAATAATAATTCTTCTCTTGCCCCTCTCACCTATCATATAGAAACTTAAGTTATATAAAACTAGGAGCCTTCAAAGCCCCCAAAAAAGTTACTTTAGTTTCTGTTAGAGCTTGCAGCCTCACCACATCTCCTGCTTGCAACACAGACATTTTAACTAAACTAAAGCTCTCTAGACCAGCAGGCCTTGATCCTACAAAAACTAATTAACAGCTAGCTGCCCAAACCGGCGGGCTTTAGTCTACTTCTCCGTTTTTGGCCGGAGTGAAAAAACGGAGAAGCCCCGGGCAAAGAGCCGAGGCCGGGTTTGCAGTCCGACATGTTCGGGGCCTGGTAGCAAGTATTACCTATGTGTAAATTTACAGTTTACCGCTTTAATCAGCCATACTACCTGTGTTAATCACCCGTTGACTATTTTCAACAAACCACAAAGATATTGGAACCCTATACTTTATATTCGGCGCCTGATCCGGACTAGTCGGAGCCTGCCTAAGCATCTTAATGCGAATAGAACTCACTCAGCCAGGGTCCCTATTTGGCAGCGATCAGATCTTTAATGTCCTAGTAACCGCACACGCCTTCATCATAATCTTCTTTATGGTTATACCGATTATAATCGGGGGCTTTGGAAATTGACTAATCCCACTAATAATCGGCACACCAGACATGGCCTTCCCCCGTATAAACAACATAAGCTTCTGACTCCTCCCCCCCGCTCTTCTCCTTCTTCTATCCTCCTCTTATGTCGAAGCGGGTGCTGGAACAGGATGAACTGTTTATCCCCCACTGTCTGGAAACCTAGTACACTCAGGCCCATCAGTAGACCTAGCAATTTTCTCCCTCCACCTTGCCGGAGCCTCATCAATTCTCGGAGCAATTAACTTCATCACCACTTGCATTAACATAAAACCTAAATCAATACCCATGTTTAACTTCCCTTTATTCGTTTGATCTGTCATAATCACTGCCATCATACTACTCCTAGCACTGCCCGTTCTTGCAGCAGCAATCACTATATTATTAACAGACCGAAACCTGAACACCTCCTTCTTTGACCCTTGTGGCGGAGGCGACCCCGTCCTATTTCAACATCTATTCTGGTTCTTTGGTCACCCAGAAGTATACATCCTAATTCTACCGGGCTTTGGAATCGTATCTAGTATTATCACTTTCTACACTGGAAAAAAAAACACATTTGGGTATACTAGTATAATTTGGGCAATAATATCCATCGCAATCCTTGGGTTTGTAGTATGGGCTCACCATATATTTACCGTAGGTCTAGATATTGATAGCCGTGCCTACTTTACAGCAGCTACCATAATCATTGCTATCCCAACAGGGATCAAAGTATTCGGATGACTAGCCACCCTGACAGGAGGCCATATTAAATGACACACCCCAATCTACTGGGCCCTAGGATTCATCTTCCTTTTCACCGTAGGCGGCATAACGGGGATCATCTTAGCAAACTCATCCTTAGACATCGTTTTACATGACACCTACTACGTCGTAGCACACTTCCACTATGTTCTATCTATGGGGGCAGTATTCGCCATCATAGGAGGACTTACCCACTGATTTCCCCTGTTTACCGGGTACTCCCTAAACCAAACTTTGACCAAGACCCAATTTTGAGTAATATTCTTAGGGGTTAATATAACTTTCTTTCCTCAACACTTTTTAGGACTATCTGGCATACCCCGTCGATACTCAGACTTCCCTGACGCCTTTGCCTTGTGAAACACTATTTCCTCAATTGGCTCCACTATCTCTCTTATTGCTGTTCTTATGTCCCTCTTCATTGTATGAGAGGCAATAACATGTAAACGAAAACCAGTAATTCAATTAGGAAAAAAAACCCACATCGAATGACTATATGGGACCCCTCCACCATACCACACTCACACTGAGCCAACCTTTACACCAAACAACTCATATGCTTCCATCCGAGAACACCTACCAGATATACAATGACCCTGGCCCGAGAAGAGACAGACTTAACTGCCACCTAATAATTTCAAGTTAATCGCACACTTATGCTATCTTCCCGAGAATCTAGTAAACATAATTACATGACCTTGTCATAGTCAAGTCACAATATTTGTGGTTCTCAATGCCATACGCAGCTCAATTATCCCTCCAAGAAGCTATAGGCCCAACAATAGAAGAAGTAGTATTCCTACATGACCATGTTTTACTTCTCACCTGCCTAATAACACTAGTAATCTTAATATTTACTATTACTGCAACTTCAACTACTTTGACCCATAACGACCCATCTGAAGAAGTAGAACAACTAGAAGCCGCATGAACAGCCGCCCCCATTATAATCCTTATCTTAACAGCCCTACCCTCAGTACGGTCCCTATACCTAATAGAAGAAGTATTTGACCCCTACCTCACAATTAAAGCTACTGGGCATCAATGATACTGGAATTATGAGTACTCAGATGAAACCCACATTTCATTTGACTCCTATATACTCCAAACACAAGACCTAAAAAAGGGTTCACCCCGCCTACTTGAAGTTGACCATCGCATAGTTATACCAGCAGGCCTACAAACCCGAATTGTAGTAACCGCAGAAGATGTACTTCACTCGTGAGCAATTCCATCCTTAGGGGTAAAAGTTGATGCTGTCCCAGGACGGCTAAACCAAGTCCCATTAGCAACATCCCGCACAGGCATCTTCTTCGGACAATGCTCAGAAATTTGTGGGGCAAATCATAGCTTCATACCCATCGCAGTAGAAGCCACCCCTTTATTCCACTTTGAACAATGATTATCCTCAGAACAATCACTAAGAAGCTTATACAGCACCAACCTTTTAAGTTGGAGAGGAATTCATTTCCTTAGTGAATGCCCCAACTAGATATCATTTTTATTCTCCTTATCTTCATGTGTGCCTGACTCACTATCACCCTTATCTCACAAAAAATAAGCCTCCTTACACTCACCATTAAACCAAAAACCCCTCACTCTTCTAACAACCAACTAAAAACACCCACCCTTAAATGAATATAAACATGTTTGAACAATTCATGAGCCCAGAACTAGTCCTTATCCCTACAGCACCAATCTCTATACTCATCCCAATCTTTATAGTATTCCACAAACCTAAACTTTTAGGGAACCGCACAACTACATCTATAGTTTTACTTTTAAAAATATTTATACTTAGTATACTAACCCAACTCTCCCCAAAAGGACAAAAATGATGCCCTCTACTTGTAGGCCTTTTCCTAATAATTCTCCTATCAAACCTCCTTGGTCTACTCCCATATACCTTCACTCCAACCTCCCAACTATCAATAAACATGGCCCTAGCTATCCCCCTCTGATTAGCCACCGTAATCCTGGGCCTTAAAACTAACCCATCAACCTCACTAGCACATCTTCTCCCGGAGGGCTCACCTACTCCGCTTATTCCCTTTATAATTATAATCGAAACAGTAAGCCTTCTAATGCGCCCTATAGCGCTAGGCGTACGACTTACAGCTAACATTACAGCCGGCCACCTTCTCATAACAATGGTAGGCTCTGCCGCTATTAACCTAATTAACACTTATATCTCTATAAGCTTACTAACACTAACCCTCTTATTCCTACTCACCCTTCTAGAACTAGCAGTAGCTTGTATCCAAGCCTATGTATTCGCTCTCCTAGTTATCCTATACCTTCAAGAAAACTCATAATGACCCACCAACTCCACCAATATCACATAGTTGACCCAAGCCCATGACCTCTAACGGGAGCAGCAAGCTCACTACTCCTAGCCTCAGGTCTAGCCCTCTGATTCCACACAACTTCAACAATTGTGTTAAAATTAGGCTTATTAACCATCTCCCTAACCCTCATCCAATGGTGACGTGATGTAGTTCGGGAAAGCACCTACCAAGGACATCACACCTCAGGCGTCCAAAAAAACATACGCTACGGCATAATCCTATTCATTACATCAGAAGTATTCTTTTTCCTTGGGTTTTTCTGAACCCTATACCACGTTAGCCTAGTACCTACCCCAGAGCTAGGTGCAGAATGACCACCAATTGGCATCTCCCCCTTAAACCCTATAGATGTCCCCCTGCTTAACACTGCAGTTCTACTGTCATCTGGAGCAACAATTACCTGATCTCATCACTCTTTAATAAAAGGAAACAAGAAAGAAGCCACCTATGCTCTAATAATTACGGTTATACTCGGTGTTTACTTTACAGCCCTTCAAGTATCAGAATATATAGACACCCCATTCACCATCTCAGACAGCGTATACGGATCATTATTTTTTGTGGCCACAGGCTTCCATGGCCTCCATGTTATAATCGGGACCTCATTCTTACTAACTTGTCTAATACGCCTAATTAAATTCCACTTTACAACCACCCACCACTTTGGGTACGAAGCAGCAATCTGATACTGACACTTCGTAGACATCGTATGACTTTTCCTATATATCTCAGTATACTGATGAGGCTCATATTTCTTTAGTATATAAGTATAAATGCCTTCCAAGCATTAGGTCCCACGGGAAGAAATAATAAGTCTTTACACCCTCGTCATTTTAGCCATAGCAACAGCGATCCTCCTATATGTAATTAACTCCTATATACCTGCAAAACCAGACATTAATAAACTATCCCCGTACGAATGCGGATTTGACCCACTAGGCAACGCACGTTCCCCTATCTCCATCCAATTTTTCTTAGTCGCTATTCTCTTTATTCTATTTGACCTAGAAATTATCCTTCTCCTCCCCATCCCATGAAGCATAAATACAAACCCAACAAATACTACAACCCTGATAGCCTTAACTCTCCTTACAATCCTCACATTGGGCCTCCTATACGAATGACTCCAAGGTGGCTTAGAATGAGCAGAGTATTGGGGAAGTCTAATCAGACATTTGATTTCGACTCAAAAGAACTTACCTGTAAGCCCCAATAATGGAACTAATCAAAACTATCCTAACCCTAACCCTAATATTAACCATCATAAGCCTATCCACACAACAAAAACACCTAATTCTAGCATTGATATGTATTGAGACTACAATGCTTTTACTATTCACCCTGTTAGTAGTATACACCTCCACCTCACTAGCCCTATCACAATCTCCCATACCAATCATCATTCTTACCGTATCTGTGTGTGGGGCAGCAGTCGGCCTTAGCCTAGTAGTTACAACTACACGTACCCATGGAAGCGATTTCCTTAAAAATCTCAACCTCCTATAATGATAAAAATTATTTTTACAACTATAGCCCTTATTCCTACCATCCTCTTACTAAAACCTAAATCTCTGTACCCAGTTACTACTTCCTATATATTCACATTAGCACTATTTAGCCTTACCCTGCTAGAACCTAAATCAAACTCTATTTTAAGCTTAGACAGTATCTCATGACCTCTTCTATCACTCTCATTCTGACTACTGCCCTTAATAACCATTGCTAGCCAACACATAATAGCTAAAGAGCCCCTCCAACGACAACGAACATTCTTATCAACAATTACCCTCCTCCACCTCTTCATCTCCATGACATTCGCAGCTTACAGCATAACCCTGATATACATTATATTTGAAGCTACCCTCATCCCCACTCTAATCCTAATCACACGCTGAGGACAACAAGCCGAACGACTTACCGCAGGTACATACTTCATGCTCTATACTCTATCTACCTCTCTTCCCCTATTGATTGCAATTATCTTCCTAAATAATTTAACTATAACCCCAACACTTTTTGTCCAAATTACTAATCCCCTAAACCAATGAACATCACTCCTCCTATGGTTGGCTAGCTTAACAGCATTCCTAGCAAAAATACCAATCTACGGACTCCACCTCTGACTCCCTAAAGCCCACGTAGAAGCCCCAATTGCTGGGTCTATGGTACTAGCAGCAATCCTATTAAAACTAGGTGGTTACGGTATAATTCGAATTACACAAATCCTGCCAACACTTAAAACAGATATGTTTCTCCCATTTATAGTTTTATCTATATGGGGGGCAGTCCTGGCAAACTTGACCTGCTTACAACAAACAGACCTAAAATCTTTAATCGCCTACTCTTCTATCAGCCATATGGGTCTAGTAATTGCCGCAATCATAATTCAAACTCAATGAAGTCTATCAGGAGCCATAGCTCTGATAATCTCCCACGGTTTTACCTCCTCAGCACTTTTCTGCTTAGCTAATACAACCTACGAACGCATACACACCCGCATCTTAATCCTTACACGAGGCCTACACAATATCCTCCCAATAGCTACAACATGATGACTTTTAACAAACCTAATAAATATTGCCACCCCACCGACAATAAACTTTACAGGCGAACTACTAATCATGTCCTCACTATTCAACTGATGTCCTACAACAATAGTCATACTTGGCCTATCAGTACTAATCACCGCCATCTATTCCCTACATATCTTTCTATCGACACAAATAGGACCAACTTCACTAAACTCCTTTACAGAACCAACCCACTCACGAGAACACTTACTTATAATTCTCCATATTTCCCCATTAATCCTAATCTCTTTAAAGCCTGAACTAGTATTAAGGTGTGTGTAATTTAAAAAAAATATCAAGCTGTGACCCTGAAAATAGACATTCTCACACACCGAGAGGTTAAGAAGGCCTGCTAACTCTTCAATCTGGAATAACAACCAGCCCTCTCTTCTACCAAAGGATAGTAGCTCTCCATTGGTCTTAGGCACCAAAACTCTTGGTGCAAATCCAAGTGGTAGAATATGGGCCTTATCGCACCAACAATCACTCTAACTATCTTCTTCTCCCTAACCTTATCAATTATTAAACCCACTCAACCACATAGTCTTAAAAACATAAAACACTCCCTAATACTAATGTTTATTCTCAGCATGATCCCACTTAATATACTACTTTACAACAATAATGAACTCACCGTATCAATTCTACCATTAATCACAACACCAACAGAAAACATCTACATCTCTATTACTTTAGACACACTATCCCTAGTATTTATCCCAGTTGCATTGTTTATTACATGATCTATTACTGAATTCTCTATTTGATATATGTCATCCGATCCAAATATTAACAAATTCATTAAGTACCTAACCACTTTCCTAATCACAATAATTATCATCATTACAGCTAACAACATATTCCAACTCTTTATCGGCTGAGAAGGTGTAGGGATTATATCCTTCCTCCTTATTGGCTGATGGAATATACGATCAAATGCTAATACGGCTGCTCTCCAGGCCATTATCTACAATCGAATTGGAGACGTTGGCCTAATCTTCACTACAACCTGAGTTCTTACTTTTTCCTCAGTAAATTTTCAAGAACTCCTTATTCAATACGAACAGCCCAGCATTATCCCCACAATCGGCTTAATAGCGGCAGCTATGGGTAAATCCGCACAATTCAGCCTACACCCATGACTTCCAGCAGCAATAGAAGGACCAACACCAGTGTCAGCCCTCCTCCACTCAAGTACCATGGTAGTAGCAGGGGTTTTCCTATTAATCCGACTTTACCCAATCCTACACAACAGCCACACCATGAAAACAGCCTGTCTAATCATTGGAGCAATCACAACCATGTTTGCTGCAACTGCAGCAATCACACAACACGATATCAAAAAAATTATTGCACTATCAACCACAAGCCAACTAGGCCTAATATTAACAATACTGGGCCTTAATCAGCCCACCCTTGCCTTCCTTCATATAACTATCCACTCGTTCTTCAAAGCACTCCTCTTCCTTTGCTCAGGGTCTTTCATCCACAATTTAAACAATGAACAAGACCTCCGAGCGATAGGCAACCTCCTCAAAACTATACCGATAACCTCATCATTCACCATTATCGCAAGCCTTTCACTAATAGGAGTACCATTCCTATCGGGATTCTACTCAAAAGACACTATAATTGAAACCATAACAAACTCCCATCTCAACTCCTGAGCCCTAACAATAACACTAATCGCTACAGCACTCTCCGCCTCTTACAGTATACAAATTATCCTTTTTATCCTAACAGGACCATCACGCATCAACCTTAGCTATCATAAAGAAACAAAAAACACCATCTACCCTCTTATACGTCTCACCCTAATATCTATTTTTATCGGTGGTATAATAAAGCTTTCAACACTTCATACTACTCCAACTGTAACAATACCCCTTATTACTAAACTCATAGCACTAACCATAATAATAGTGGGTATTATCCTATCAAAAGACCTATTCCTCCTTACCTACTCTATGCCGCCTCAAAAACCACAAACAATTAACCTATTCTTCAACCAACTAGCATTCTTTAATATTCCCCACCGAGCCACATCCATCGGACTATTAAAATCTGGCCAACAAGTATCCACAGAACTAATAGATTTATGGACCATAGAAAATTACGGACCTAAAGGCCTCTCTAAAACCTTCACCCAACTTGTCCTCCTTTCGACACAACAAAAAAGTATAATTAAAAACTACATAACCACCTTCTCCTTCACCCTGCTCCTCCTACTAATTATTATCCCGACCTAAAAGGTCGTACACCACCTTTACAAGTCCAACCTAAAACCACTAAAATAGAAAACAAGGCCACAACCAAGGCCCAAGCACAAACCACTAACCCTAGACCTCCATGAAAATAAAACACACCATAACCATTGACCTCTAAACACACTCAACCTTCTCAATTAGTATAGGCCAATAAACCCTGCACACCCCCTAAAATTCCTATCAACATATACATTACCAACCCTACACCCACAGCTAACAAAAAATATCATAAACCACTTACACCCACAACTATCTCACCTCCCTTCTCAACACTTACACAATAACCAAAAACCACAATCAAACCACCCAAATATACGATGTACATCACTAATGCAGCATAAGTATGCCCAATAACAACTATAATTATACAACATAAAAAAGAAGTCCCCATTAAAGAAACCACCCCATGATAGGGTACCACAGCAAAACTTAATACCACTACACTAAAAACCACTAAAACCAGAACCGAATACATTAAATACTCTATAAAAAACATAGTTTTCGCTCTTTTGAGTCCTGAGGCCTGAAAAACCACTGTTGTTTATCAACTACAAAAACATGTCCCACCAACACATCCTTAAACCTTTCAACCTTCTTCCAGTAGGATCAAACATCTCAACCTGGTGAAACTTCGGGTCAATACTCTTAACCTGCTTAATAATCCAAACCATTACTGGATTCTTCCTAGCAATCCACTATACAGCCAACATTAACTTAGCCTTCTCATCCATTGTTCACATCACCCGAGATGTCCCATACGGTTGAATTATACAAAACTCACACGCCATCGGCGCATCCTTGTTTTTCATATGTATCTACACACACATTGCACGAGGCCTCTACTATGGGTCCTATTTAAATAAAGAAGTATGACTATCAGGCACTACCCTCCTAGTCACCCTCATAGCAACAGCCTTCTTCGGCTATGTTCTTCCATGGGGACAGATATCATTTTGAGCAGCAACAGTAATCACCAACCTCCTAACAGCAATCCCATACCTTGGGACCACCTTAACCACCTGACTGTGAGGTGGCTTCTCCATCAATGACCCAACTCTGACCCGATTCTTCGCCCTTCACTTCATCCTCCCATTCACTATTATCTCAATATCCTCCATCCATATCCTTCTCCTTCACAACGAAGGCTCCAGCAACCCATTAGGAACAAACTCTGACATCGATAAAATCCCATTCCACCCATATCACTCCTACAAAGACTTCCTAATACTAACAACCTTAATTACCATCTTATTTATAATCCTCTCATTCTACCCGGACATAATAAACGACCCAGAAAACTTCTCAAAGGCTAACCCCCTAGTCACCCCACAACACATTAAACCTGAATGATACTTCCTATTTGCCTACGGGATCCTACGATCGATCCCAAACAAATTAGGGGGAACATTAGCCCTAATCATATCAGTCACTATTCTCCTATCATCACCCTTCACACACACCTCTAATACCCGATCAATGATATTCCGACCCCTAATACAACTTACATTTTGAACCTTTACCACCACATTCATTATCATCACCTGAGCAGCCACAAAACCAGTAGAAACACCATTCACAGAAATTGGTCAACTCGCCTCAATTATATACTTCGTATTCTTCATCTCTAACCCCCTCCTGGGTCTTTTAGAAAATAAAATCTCTAACTATCACTGCTCAAGTAGCTTAACCCTTAAAGCACCGTTCTTGTAAAACGAAGCTGGACCCCACCCTTGAGCACTACCATAAATAATATACAGCCCACCCCATAAAAATTCTAAATAAATACTCCTATACCTCCCTATGACGACACCCCCCCTACCCCCCCA